AAAGACCAGCCCTATAGTATGAACTAATAACCAACTCATCACTTCGTATTATCTGGATCTAAAGAACCAGTCAAAATATGATAAACCAGTCATATCTTTGTAGCAACTGCAATTTTTTTTGCATAAATTTTTTTGCATAAACTTTAATTAGATGTAAAACAAAATGAAATGAAAGAAGAAAGGTGTGGATAAAAGGAAGGGTGAGAGAAAGAAAGAAAAAGAATCTAAATGATATAGAATTCCAATATGTAAGGTTTACGAGTCATCTCATAAAAGACAGTGTAATAAAGCATCAATACGAATTGATTCATCCATATTCATCCATAATGAAATAAATGAAATTCTAAAAGAATAATAAAATAAAAAAAAAATTATTTTATGAAATATTCAAATTAAATGAAAGTATTCAATTCAATATTAATTAAATAAAAAATGAATCAAGAAAAAAGAGCTTGGAGTCAAAAAAGACTAAGAAGGTTGACTCAGGAACAAATTGGATTATGAGCTCCATTGTAGAATTCGGACCTAATCATTAAGTACGAAGCGATGGGAACGATGGAACCTGTGAATGCAAAAGATTTTATTGAAAAAATGAATCTTAATGATTCACTAGTCGGGATGGCGAACTGAACCGGAGATCAATTCATCTATTGGGAGAAGTCACAAACGAGCCCTACAAATGAAATAGAGATTGAAAGAGTAAATATTCGCCCGCGAAAACTTTTTTCCATTTTTTTTAGTTGCTAAACTTGGATAAAGAACAAAACAAACTAAAGATTTTTTAGAACGTTCTAACAAAAACTATTTTTTAGAAAATGTTAATAATTTCAATTCAATGTTTTTAATCCTTTTATTTTATTCGTGAGGAGCTGGATGAGAAGAAACTCTCACGTCCGGTTCTGTAGTAGAGATGGAATTGTGAAACAAGCATCAACTATAACCCCAAAAGAACTAGATTCCGTAAACAACATAGAGGAAGAATGAAGGGAATATCTTATCGAGGTAATAATATTTGTTTCGGTACATATGCTCTTCAGGCACTTGAACCTGCTTGGATCACATCTAGACAAATCGAAGCAGGTCGACGAGCAATGACACGAAATGCACGCCGTGGTGGAAAAATCTGGGTCCGTATATTTCCAGACAAACCGGTTACAGCAAGATCTACCGAAGCACGTATGGGTGCGGGGAAGGGAGACCCTAAATATTGGGTAGCTGTTGTTAAACCAGGTCGAATACTATATGAAATGGGTGGAGTAACTAAAAATATAGCTAGAAGGGCTATTTCTATAGCAGCATCCAAAATGCCTATACGAACTCAATTCATTATTTCGGGATAAAAATGTAGAACCAAGAGAAATGAGTCTTGGGGATGAAAGTTTCTTTTTTTTTGACAAACAATATTCCTTTTTTTCTTCATCCTTTGCATTGGAAGAATAGACGAAAAATTGATATGATTCAACCTCAGACCCATTTAAATGTAGCAGATAACAGCGGGGCTCGAAAATTGATGTGTATTCGAATCATAGGAGCTGGCAATCGTCGATATGCTCATATTGGTGACGTTATTGTTGCTGTGATTAAAGAAGCAGTACCCCATATGTCCCTAGAAAAATCAGAAGTAGTCAGAGCTGTAATTGTTCGTACCTGTAAAGAACTTAAACGTGACTGCGGGATGATAATAAGATATGATGACAATGCTGCAATTGTGATTGATCCAAAAGGAAATCCAAAAGGAAGCCGAATTTTTGGTGCGATCCCCGAGGAATTGAGACAATTCGGTTTTACTAAAATACTTTCATTAGCTCCCGAGGTATTATAAAATGAAATCACTGATATATAGTGGGATATTTGAAAGAAATTCGAAAGAAATAGATTCAGAACTAGATTAATTAGTAGATTGTATCTCACGCATATACCTTTAATAATTCATATTCATAAAAAAATAAAACAATAGTAAAAAAAAAAGAAAAACATGTTAATTATATCGAATTTTGGGACACCCATAATTTTAGTTCACCATGTGTAGGGATACCATTGCTGAGATACTAACCTCTATACGAAATGCTTATATGGATAGAAAAGGAGTGGTTCGCATCGCATCTACTAATATTACCGAAAATATTGTTAAAATACTTTTCCGAGAAGGTTTTATTGAAAACGTTAGAAAACATCGAGAAAAAAACAAATCTTTTTTGGTTTTAAACCTGCGGTGGAATAGGAAAAGACCCCATAAAAATTTGTTCAGTTTTAAATTAAAACGTATCAGTCGACCCGGTCTACGAATCTATTCTAACTCTCAACGAATTCCTAGAATTTTCGGTGGGATGGGGATTGTAATTCTTTCTACTTCTCGAGGTATAATGACAGACCGAGAGGCTCGACTCCGCGGAATCGGAGGGGAAATTTTGTGTTGTATATGGTAATATTCAGACCTTTGGAAATTGGAAGTTTCAAGAGAAACTTCATCCTTTTTCTAAAAAAAAGGAAAAGGGATGAGTTGTCTAATATCGTTCCTACTCCATTAGTTAATAGTTTAAGGAGGTTTAACCTAAAATGAATGAAAAAGAAAAAGAAGCAAAATGGGTTGTTGAGGGTTTAGTCAAAGAATCGTATCCCAGTGGTATGTTCCGGGTTCAGTTAGATAATGGAGATCGGGTTCTAGGTTATATTTCAGGAAAGATCCGACGTAATTTTATACGGATACTGCCAGGAGATAGAGTCCAAATTGAAATAAGCCGTTATGATTCAACCAAAGGACGTATAATTTTTCGACTCCCCCCCATCCCCAAGCCCAAGGATTCGGACATCCCCAAGCCCAAGGATTCGGACATCCCCAAGCCCAAGGATTCGGAGGATGATTCCAAGGATTAGGTGGTTTTTATTCAATACGATTCGAGATGAAAAATTTCAAGAAACTTATTTTCTTCCAAGAACAACAAGAACAAGAAGTAGATTCAAAATTAAGAAAATTAAGATTAAGGAATGACAAATATGAAAAAAAGAGCTTCTGTTCGTAAAATTTGTCAAAAATGTCGCCTAACCCGTAGGCGGGGACGCATTAGAGTAATTTGTTCCAACCCGAGACATAAAAAAAGACAAGGATAATCAGACTCACTAAAGGACTTGATGTACAAACAAAGAATCTGTTTTGACATGAAATGGATATATCCATATATCTCTGACTCATATTTATAAGATGATAAAAATATGCTAAAAAAGATGATAAAATATGGGGCTCATATTTCTAAGATGATAAAATATGGCAAAAGGAACTCGTTTTATTAGTTTTCGTAGATATGGACGTTTTGGTTCACGTAAATCTGGACGTATTCGTTCACATAAGAGTGTCCGTAAAATACCAAAGGGGGTTATTCATGTTCAAACAAGTTTCCATAATACCATTGTCACGGTTACAGATGAACGGGGTCAGGTGGTTTCTTGGTCCTCGGCGGGTACTTGTAGATTCAAGGGTCCGAGAAAAAGGACACCCTTTGCCGCTCAAACTGCAACAGCAGATGCTATTCGTCCAGTAGTGGATCAGGGTATGCAACAAGCAAAAGTCAAGATAAAAGGTCCCGGTCGCGGAAGAGACGCAGCATTACGAACTATTTGTAAAAGTGGTATAGGATTAACTTTCGTACGGGATGTAACCCCTATGCCACATAATGGTTGCAGACCCCCGAAAAAAAAACGTAAATAGAAATGAACATTGAGGAAATTTCAAGAGAAACAAGAGAAATAAATGATTCAATCAAAAAAAAGAATATTACTATGGTTCGAGAGAAAGTAACAGTATCTATTCGGACACTACAGTGGAAGTGTCTTGAATCAAGAGAAGTCAGTAAACGTCTTTATTATGGACGCTTTATTCTGTCTCCACTTAGAAAGGGTCGAGCCGCCACAATAGCCATTGCGATGCGAAGAGCTTTACTTGGAGAAATAGAAGGAACATGTATCACACGTGTAAAATCTGAGAACGTCCCGCATGAATATTCTACCATAGCGGGTATTCGAGAATCGGTCCATGAAATTTTAATGAATTTCAAAGAAATTGTATTGAGAAGTAATCTATATGGAACTTGTGACGCGTCTATTTGTGTTAGAGGTCCAGGATATGTATCTGCTGAAGATATCATCTTACCACCTTATGTAGAAATCGTTGATAATGCACAACATATAGCTAGCTTGACAGAACCCATTGATTTGTGTATTGGATTACAAATCGAGAGAAATCGCGGATATCTTATCAAAATGCCACATAACTCTCAAGATGGAAGTTATCCTATAAATGCTGTATTCACGCCTGTTCGAAATGTAAATCATAGTATTCATTCTTATGGGAGTGGGAATGAAAAACAAGAGATACTATTTCTCGAAATATGGACAAATGGGAGTTTAACTCCGAAAGAAGCACTTCATGAAGCCTGCCGAAATTTGATTGATTTATTTATTCCCTTTTTACATAAGGAAGAAGAAAACTCACCTTTAGAGGACAATCAACACACGGTTCCTTTATCCCCTCTTACCTTTCACGATAAAGTAGATAAACTCAGAAAAAAAAAAAGAAATCAAAAAAAATAGCATTGAAATCGATTTTTATTGACCAATGAGAATTGTCCCCAGGGTCTATAATTGCCTCAAAAGGTCCAACCTATATACATTATTGGACCTTTTGAATAAGAGTCAAGAAGATCTCATGAAAATTGAACATTTGCGCCTAGAAGATGTAAAACAGATATTGGTCATTCTAGCTAGAAAAACATTTCGCAATTTATTTACCAAATAAAAAGTTTTAAATCTATTGCTATTCGATTTTGTTTTCATTTTTTTCATTAAGATGAAATAGGTTTTGAATCTTTAGGACAATTCATATATTTGAAAGAAATTCAGAATTGAATAGATGTATCTAGAGAGAATTCGCTTTCAAGCGACTATTCCCTAGATACACACGTCGTGTTTGAATCAAATTAAAAAAGACCTAAAGTTAGGGATTTATC